TTCAATTGGAAGTTTTGATCCAATTCAAAATTTATGTTTCGCAATTTCATAATCCAACTTTTCACTTTCTAAGTGACTCATGGATAGAAATCACGAGAATTTTTATTTTTTCTCGAATTTTTCATTGAGAGGTAAAGGATTAAATCCTTTTAAGAAATAAAGTTTTTGATCGGAATATGAATAAGACCGAAAGACCCTTTAACTATTAAAGGGGTAATAGAACGAATCACACTTTTACCACTAAACTATACCCGCTACAATGCGATTATTGTATACAAATGGACCTTTTGTCGAACAGGAGAATTGGGCATGATCAAGATAGGATTGGATCATCAAAGAATCATCAAAATTAGAGTGTTGAAATTTTTCGTGGGGGGGATTTACAATTTAATGAGATTCTGAAAGGAGGGTTCATTTTATTTAAATGAAATAACTAAAGTTTTCTCTTTTGCTTAAGAAGTTTTGATAGCTACGGATCACAAAAAACACTAAAATCATAACAGAAAAATGCATTGTGGAAAAATCGATAGTTTCCTTTTTAGTTCCGAAAATGAAACTAAAATTCAAATAGAAAAAGAAAAAGAATGTAAATAGTCTTTCTTCTTTTTGTTGTTGCTTGAATATTTTATATTCAATTGAATATAATAAATAACAAGCATTTTTGTTTTCAAATCAAATAAATCATTATTTATCTATAATTCGTTGGAACAAAAAAAGGGGCCCGGCTAGGTACTGACCAGGCCAGGCCATCAGAATAAGAAGGGCCTTTCGAACAAAATCAACACAAAGATGTCTTCTTTTTTTTCTTTATTTTTCTTTTTTTATTTATAGGCTCGTTCGAGCCCTTCCTTTATCTAATCTAAAAGAAATTCCTGATTTGTATATCTCTATAGAATAGAGAAAGAAAGACTCCTTACATTATGTGTAATGTAGTAATTCTCTTTTTCAATTGGGAGAGATGGCTGAGTGGACTAAAGCGTCGGATTGCTAATCCGTTGTACGAGTTATTCGTACCGAGGGTTCGAATCCCTCTCTTTCCGGTTCCGTTGATGACTTGATTTATTTATTTATTTTTCAAATTTTTGAAATCTTAGTTAAACGTGTGGAATAGAAAAAATCCTAAGAAAATTTGAAAATTAACCAAGGAAAAACCCTTTGGATTTTATTCTTCACGTCCAGGATTACGTCCTGGATCATTAGATAGGAATCCAAAGATGAAGAGAGAAACAAAAAATATCACTACGGTATAAACGAAGAGTTTCAGAGTAAGCATTACACAATCTCCAAGATGATTTTTTTTTGAAAAAAAAAAAAGAGAATAGATCTTCCATTTTTCTACCACATATCCTATTTTGACACCAAGAAATGAGGTTTTTCTAGAAATAGAAATGAATTGTCAGAAATTTATTTGGAATAAGAGTTTTTCATTAACAAAAATTTCTTTCATATCCAAATTCGATATTGTGGGAGACCCTAATAGAATTAATATAATAGGGTTAGGGTCTTTCACTGGAAAAGGGTCAAAAAAAGGAGGAAATGGGGTAAGCCGGATTTATGGCGACTATCCAAGAATTTCAATGTGTGAATCGAGGGTTCAGACTCTAAAACTTATCTGGTTTTATCAATTGTTAGAGAATTTTTTCTCGAAGAAATCATGAATCTTCTAGGATATTATTAAGGATCTCATCGAAAACTTACAGCAGCTTGCCAAACAAAGGCTAAGAGAAAAAAAAACACAGGTATGACTGGCATAACATCTACGATTGGATTCAAAAAAGCATAGGCTTCGGGCAATTTGCCGAAGAAAAAACTACTCGAATAAAGGGCAGAATTAAGACAAATACAGATCAAACTAAAGATATTAAGCATAACAGACATTTTGTTCTTGGAGATAATTGCATTTTGATTGAGTTATTGATATAAGGAAAAAGGAAGAAAGGAAGTAAGGTATAAAAAAATCCTTCTTTTTCTTTGAACCCACCCAATCAAAAATCCTCCAATTCTCAAAGGAGAATAGAAGAAATCATACTTTCATACAATATCTTAATTGAATTATATGTAATGATCAATAAATTTAGTTGAATTCTATATCTATATGGATTAAAATCCTAGTAATAATCTATTCTATAGATATTTGGACTGGAGTTGACAAACAACCAATAACAATATTATTGTTTCTTAGTGTAGATTAGAAATTGATAATGGGGCGTGGCCAAGTGGTAAGGCAACGGGTTTTGGTCCCGCTATTCGGAGGTTCGAATCCTTCCGTCCCAGAGCCATATCCATTAAATGAGGGAGTCTAATTAGTAATTAGATTTTTCTCGAGATCTCTGAATTCGAAACAAGAGCGAGTTCTTGATACTAATTAAATTCAATCAATAGGACTAAGTCTCTTAGTGGGTTAGACTAAAGCTTGACTAAATTTGGACTTATTGTTTGTCTTTGTAACTAGACAAGTCATTTCCCATACCGGATCAGGATTCCTTTTTTTTTGCTCTATCATTCCCATAGAAAGAATAGGGGAGTGGATAGGAGATAATCAGTATTAATATAAATATCTGTATCTGTCCAAATCTCATTAACAAATGATCAAATAACATATTTATATATGTTTATATGTTATGGAATCGATGTATTTTCTTTGAATCTCGTTTTTTTATTTTATTTAGGTATTTTTTTTTGTTTGGCTATAATGAAGAATTGTAAATCTATGTAACGATTGGATTGAGGCAGGGGTGATTTATCCTATCCCTTTTATTCACTTTATGACAAGATTCGATTATTGAAATATTACTCAACCCCATGTTAAACAAAATGCATATAAAATGAGGAAATGTTTAGCTTATATGTATCGTTCTATTTCAATGACAATAGTCTTTCGGTTTTTGTGAAAAAGGTTTGGGATCCCTTAAATTTTTTAAACTAAAATTAGTTAAATTAAGTGTTATAGAATATCTATAACAGTGACAATTGTTCAGTCTATCTGATAGATACGAAAACCCCTCTCGATTTTTTCGATTTGGATTTTCGCAATCAGATGAAAAGAATAAAGATTCAAATCTTACCTTACATCAGTTTTTTTATCCATCTCATGAAAAAAAAATGGGATTTCTTTCTTCTTTTCTGTGATCTATTTATCTATTTGAAATCAGTGATGGGTCAATTAAAAAAAAAAAGACTTATCTTTTAATGATGTCTAAATAGGAACCTTTTTCCATTCGAAATAGTTTTAATAAAAATTTGGAATGATTCCTTGTAAGTTGAATTTTTGGTACTCAAAAAGTAGGAAATAGGTCAATCTATCCTATTGAGTCACTTGAAGTAGCAGACTCAAAAAGAACTTATTTATTCGTTTATCTATTTCTATTTCTTTATATATATGTTAAAGATGGTGTCTTGCTAAGACTTCTTCAGAAAAATCTTTACACATATCATATATAGAAGAAAAAGTATAGATTACGCGATGTCTATGTACAACTGAACCAATGACTATTCATGATTCCATGATTGAATCAATTCCATACCGGTTCCAAATTAGAGGAATGTTATGGTAAAACTTCGTTTGAAACGATGTGGTAGAAAGCAACGTGCGACTTGAAGGACAGATCCGTTGTGGATTTTTACATCCGCTATTTTATATTTATATAGGAATGAAGGTGCTCTTGGCTCGACATCGTTTGTTCTGTTCCACTCGAACCCTTCGTTTTTTTTCTTTTTGTTGGGTTGTAAATAGTCCACGATGGAGCTCGAGTGGACGAGTGGAAAGGATTAATTCATTTCTCGGGGGCAAGGATCTAGGGTTAATGCCAATCAATAAATTGGAACAACTTCGTAAATATATCTTCGAGATAGAAATGGAAAGGATCCAATTTGAGCAAGTTTCCAATTCAAAAGCAAAACCTGTTGGAATTGATCAAACGTTTTCGATCCAAAGTGTATCACGCGGGAATCAACTGTCCGTAGGATTCTTTGATAGAAAGAGAAATCACAAAAAAGGGTATGTTGCTGCCATTTTGAAAGGATTAAGAAGCACCGAAGTAATGTCTAAACCCAATGATTTAAAACAAAGATAAAGGATCCCAGAACAAGGAAACACCCTTTTAATTGTCTCGATAGTCTCAATAACTGGATCAGACTGAAGAATCAAAATAGAATTTTAAACGAGACAAACAAAAGGGGGTAAAGACCACTCAATAAATGAAATTTATTAAAGATTTTTTCCTTTAAGCTATTTGAGAGTTATCCAACTTGAGTTATGAGTACGAATGGTTTCTTTTTCATTTTCAGGAAGGAAGAAGAAAAAAAAGACTTAAATCATAGTCTAATTGATTTTATAGGCTCATTTGTCATTTATTAGAATTCCATACATAGACAAAACTTAGAATCAAATCATTTTTTCTCGAGCCGTATGAGGAGAAAACTTCCTATACGTTTCTAGGGGGGGGTATTGTTCATCTACATCTATCCCAATGAGCCGTCTATCGAATCGTTGCAATTGATGTTCGATCCCGAAGAGAAGGAAAAGATCTTCGAAAAGTGGGTTTTTATGATCCACTGAAGAATCAAACTTATTTAAATGTTCCTGCTATTCTATATTTCCTTGAAAAGGGTGCTCAACCTACAGGAACTGTTCAGGATATTTTAAAGAAGGCAGAGGTTTTTAAGGAACTTCGACCTAATCAAACGAAATTCAATTAAAGAAATACCAAGGGGGGGTAGTGATTTTTATATAACTTTGTATAACTTTTCTCTACTATTTTTTTATTTCCCCCCTTAATCCTACTTTATTCGTATCTATTTCTCATTGCTTCTGTCGAATTCCATGGTCGATAACAACAAAACCTTAGTTTATTGATCATATAAATCTCAAATTCGGACATTTCATTTCTTTCAATTATGTGGTTTTCGTTGGAATTTGACTAACCAACAAGGAATCCAGTTTGTTTATTCCACTTAGATTGATGAAATACATTAAAAATCCAATATTTTTTTTTTCAATT